AACCGGAAATAAATTAATCTATTATAAGAAGTCACGAACAAGTGCTACGATTGAAATGGAGATTGCAAGAGTAAATATTCGCCCGCGAAAACTTTTTTTTATTAGTAAACTTGGATAAAGGACAAAAGAAAATAAAGATTTATAAAAACGTCCTAATATCTATTCAAATGAATTGAAATTAAATTTTGAATACTTTTTATTTTATTCGCGAGGAGCCGGATGAGAAGAAACTCTCACGTCCAGTTCTGTAGTAGAGATGGAATTCCGAAACAACCATCAACTATAACCCCAAAAGAACTAGATTCCGTAAACAACATAGAGGAAGAATGAAGGGAATATCTTATCGAGGTAATCATATTTGTTTCGGTAAATATGCGCTTCAAACACTTGAACCCGCTTGGATCACATCTAGACAAATCGAAGCAGGTCGACGAGCAATGACACGAAATGCACGCCGCGGTGGAAAAATATGGGTCCGTATATTTCCCGACAAACCAGTTACAGTAAGACCAGCCGAAACACGTATGGGTTCGGGGAAAGGATCCCCTGAATATTGGGTAGCTGTTGTTAAGCCGGGACGAATACTATATGAAATAGGTGGAGTAACCGAAAATATAGCCAGGCGTGCTATTTTAATAGCAGCATCAAAAATGCCTATACGAACTCAATTTATTATTTCAGGATAAAAATGTAGAGCCGGCATAACTGGGTCTTGGGATGAAATAAAACCGCAGGTTTATTTTTTAGACAAACAATATTTCTTTTATTTTCTTCATCCTTTGTATTGAAAGAATATACTAAAAAATTGATATGATTCAACCTCAGACCCATTTAAATGTAGCGGATAACAGCGGGGCTCGAAAATTGATGTGTATTCGAATTATAGGGGCTAGTAATCGCCGATATGCTCATATTGGTGACGTTATTGTTGCTGTGATCAAAGAAGCAGTACCAAACATGCCCCTAGAAAAATCTGAAGTAGTCAGGGCTGTCATTGTTCGTACCTGTAAAGAACTTAAACGTGACAGCGGCATGATAATACGATATGATGACAATGCTGCAGTTGTGATTGATCAAGAAGGAAATCCAAAAGGAACTCGCATTTTTGGTGCAATTCCGCGGGAATTGAGACAATTAAATTTTACTAAAATAGTTTCATTAGCTCCCGAGGTATTATAAGCTACTGAGGTATTATAAAATGAGATCGTAATGTCCTTGAGGTATTTAAAATAAATCGATTAAGAACTAGATTAATTAGTAGATTGTGTCTCACGCATATATCTTGAAAAATTCATATTCATAAACTAATAAAAACAAGAAAAACATGTTGATTATATCCAATTTTGAGGCACCAGTTTATCATGGGTAGAGACACTATTGCTGAGATAATAACCTCTATACGAAATGCTGGTATGGATAGAAAACGAGTTGTTCGCATACCATCGACTAATATTACAGAAAATATTGTTAAAATACTTTTCCGAGAAGGTTTTATCGAAAACGTCAGAAAACATCGAGAAAAAAACAAATATTTTTTGGTTTTAACCCTGCGACACCGAAGGAATAGGAAAAAACCCTATAGAAATTTTTTAAATTTAAAACGAATCAGTCGACCCGGTCTACGAATCTATTCTAACTCTCAACGAATTCCTAGAATTTTAGGTGGGATGGGGATTGTAATTCTTTCTACCTCGAGAGGTATAATGACAGACCGTGAGGCTCGACTAGAAGGAATCGGCGGAGAAATTTTGTGTTATATATGGTAATCCTTTTAATATCGAAATGTGATCCAAAATCTCTTCCTGTTTGTAAAAAAAAAAAGCAAGGGTATGAATTATCTAATGTCTTTTCTCCTCCATTAGTTGAGACTTCAAGGAGGCTTGACCTGAAATGAAAGAACAAAAATGGATCCATGAAGGTTTAATTACTGAATCGCTTCCCAACGGCATGTTCCGAGTTCGGTTAGATAATCAAGATTTGATTCTAGGTTATGTTTCAGGAAAGATCCGGCGTAGTTTTATACGGATACTGCCGGGAGATAAAGTAAAAATTGAAGTAAGTCGTTATGATTCAACCAGAGGACGTATAATTTATCGACTACGAAACAAGGATTCGAAAGATTAGGTGGTTTTTATTCAATACGATTCGAGATAAAAAATTTAAAGAAACTTATTTTCTACCAATGAAATAGATTCAGAATTAAGATAAGGAATAACAAATATGAAAATAAGAGCTTCAGTTCGTAAAATTTGTGAAAAATGTCGACTAATCCGCAGGCGGGGACGCATTATAGTAATTTGTTCCAACCCGAGACATAAACAAAGACAAGGATAATCAGACTCACTATCACTATAGTATCACTATACTATAAGGGCTCAATGTACAAATAAAGAATCTTTTTTGGCATAAAATGGATATATCCATAGATTTCTGACTCATATTTATGAGATGATACAATATGGCAAAAGCTATACCGAGAGCCGGTTCGCGTAGGAATGTA